TGTTTTGGTTCGACCCGTAGTCACATATGAAATATCCGATGGGATAAATTTAGCAACACTTTTCCCTCGTGATATCTTGCAGGAAAAGGATAATGTCCAATTTAGAGTTGTCAATTATATCCTTTATGGAAATGGCAAGTCAATTCGAGGAATTTATCACACAAGTATTCAATTAGTTCGGACTTGCTTAGTATTGAATTGGGACCAAGAACAAAATGGTTCTATAGAAGAGGTTCATGCTTCCTTTGTTGAGGTAAGGGCAAATGATCTAATTCGCGATTTCATAAGAATTGAGTTAGTCAAGTCCACTATTTCGTATACCGGAAAAAGGTATGATAGGGCAAGTTCCGGATTGATTCCCGATAATGGATTAGATTGCACCAATATCAATCCTTTTTATTCCAAGGCGAAGATTCAATCACTTAGCCAACATCAAGGAACTATTGGTATGTTGTTGAATCGAAATAAGGAATGCCAATCTTTGCTAATTTTGTCATCATCCAATTGTTCTCGAATTGGTCCATTCAATAGTTCGAAATATAACAATGTGACAAAAGAATCGGATCCCCTAATTCCAATTAGGGATTATTTAGGTCCCTTAGGCGCTATTGTACCTAAAATATCGAATTTTTATTCATCTTACCATTTAATAACTCATAATCAGATCGTGTTAAAGAAATATTTGCTACTTGACAATTTGAAACAGATTTTCCAAGTACTTCAAGTACTTAAATACTGTTTAATAGATGAAAATAGGAGGATTTATAATCCCGATCTATGCAGTAACATCGTTTTGAACCCATTCCATTTGAATTGGTGCTTTCTCCATCATGATTATTGTGAAGAGACATCGATCAAAATTAGCCTTGGACAATTTATTTGTGAAAATGTATGTCTATTTAAATACGAACCACACGTAAAAAAATCTGGTCAAATTTTAATTGTTAATGTCGACTTTTTAGTTATAAGATCGGCTAAGTCTTATTTGGCTACTCCTGGAGCAACTGTTCATGGTCATTATGGGAAAATCCTTTACGAAGGAGATACATTAGTTACATTTATATATGAAAAATCGAGATCTGGTGACATAACGCAAGGTCTTCCAAAAGTAGAACAAATCTTAGAAGTGCGTTCGATTGATTCAATATCGATGAACCTCGAAAGGAGAGTTGAAGGTTGGAACGAGCGTATACCAAGAATTCTTGGGATCCCCTGGGGGTTTTTGATTGGAGCTGAGCTAACCATAGCCCAAAGTCGTATCTCTTTGGTTAATAAGATCCAAAAGGTTTATCGATCCCAGGGGGTACAGATCCATAATAGACATATAGAGATTATTGTACGTCAAGTAACATCAAAAGTGTTGGTTTCAGAAGATGGAATGTCTAATGTTTTTTCGCCTGGAGAATTAATCGGATTGTTGCGAGCGGAACGAGCAGGGCGCGCTTTGGACGAATCAATCTGTTATCGGGCAATCTCATTGGGAATAACAAGAGCGTCTCTGAATACTCAAAGTTTCATATCCGAAGCAAGTTTTCAAGAAACCGCTCGAGTTTTAGCAAAAGCTGCTCTACGAGGTCGTATTGATTGGTTGAAAGGCCTGAAAGAGAACGTTGTTCTGGGGGGGATTATACCTGTTGGTACCGGATTCCAAAAATTTGTGCACCGTTCAAGGCAAGACAAAAACATTTATTTGGAAATCAAAAGAAAAAATCTATTCGAGTTGGAAATGAGAGATATTTTGTTACACCATAGAGAATTATTTTGTTCTTACGCGACAAACAATTTCCATGAGACAAATTTACATGAGACATCAGAACAATCATTTATGCGATTTAATGATTCCTAAGAGCGGGTTCATTTTCACTTTAACTATCTTTTAACTATACTGGTCTGATTATTGATTTGGTAATAAATAAAATAAGTAATTAAAAAAAATTATGGTTTGTGCCGTGTATCAATGGTCAATCCCCGGTAGAAGGTTCCATCGGAACAATTATTTATTTCAAGGTACCTCGTCTCTTTGTTAATAATACGAAAAAGAAAAAACAAAAAGGAAGTGTGGGAAAAAATGACAAGAAGATATTGGAACATCAATTTGGAAGAGATGATGGAAGCAGGAGTTCATTTTGGTCATGGTACTAAGAAATGGAATCCTAGAATGGCCCCTTACATTTCTGCAAAGCGTAAAGGTATTCATATTACAAATCTCGCTAGAACTGCTCGTTTTTTATCAGAAGCCTGTGATTTAGTTTTTGATGCAGCAAGTAGGGGAAAAAACTTCTTAATCGTCGGTACCAAAAATAAAGCATCGGATTCAGTAGCATCAGCTGCAATAAGGGCTCGGTCTCATTTTATTAATCAAAAATGGCTCGGTGGTATGTTAACGAATTGGTCCACTACGGAAACGAGACTTTATAAGTTCAGGGACTTAAGAGCAGAAGAAAAGATGGGGAAACTCAACCGTCTCCCCAAAAGAGATGCAGCAATGTTGAAGAGAAAATTATCTACCTTGCAAACATATCTCGGTGGGATCAAATATATGACGGGATTGCCTGATATTGTGATCATCGTTGATCAGCAAGAAGAATATACGGCTCTTCGAGAATGTGCCATTTTGGGGATTCCAACGATTTGTTTAATCGATACAAATTGTGACCCAGATCTTGCAGATATTTCGATTCCAGCCAACGATGACGCTATAGCTTCAATTCGATTGATTCTTAACAAATTAGTATCCGCAATTTGTGAAGGTCGTTCTAGCTATATAAGAAATCGTTGATTATGATTAAGATTAAGAATAATAAAATTAGTTAATGTTAATTATTGGGCAACTCCATAGATTTATTGGATCGGTTACTTTTTTTTGAATTTTTAAAAATAGAAAAAAAAAAGAACTGGGGATTGGGGATATTGATATATATTATGATGTTATGTGATTTCTTGGTATCCTAAATATATGATTAATGATTCAAGTTGGTGAGTTGAGAAAGAAATGGTTGAATCAAACTAATTCCTTTTTTGAAGTTCAATTTCTATCAGAGGACAATATGAATGTTATACCATGTTACATTAAAACACTCAAGGGGTTATACGATATATCGGGTGTAGAAGTAGGCCAACATTTCTATTGGCAAATAGGAGGTTTACAAATCCATGCCCAAGTACTTATCACTTCTTGGGTCGTAATTGCTATCTTGTTAGGTTCAGCCATCATAGCTGTTCGGAATCCACAAACCATTCCGACCGACGGTCAGAATTTCTTTGAATATGTCCTTGAATTTATTCGAGACTTGAGCAAAACCCAGATTGGAGAAGAATATGGACCTTGGGTTCCTTTTATTGGAACTATGTTCCTATTTATTTTTGTTTCTAATTGGTCAGGTGCCCTTTTACCTTGGAAAATCATACAGTTACCTCATGGGGAGTTAGCTGCGCCCACGAATGATATAAATACTACTGTTGCTTTAGCTTTACCCACGTCAGTGGCATATTTTTATGCAGGTCTTACCAAAAAAGGGTTGGGTTATTTCGAGAAATACATCAAACCAACTCCAATACTTTTACCAATTAACATCCTAGAAGATTTCACAAAACCCTTATCTCTTAGTTTTCGACTTTTCGGGAATATATTGGCTGATGAATTAGTAGTTGTTGTTCTTGTTTCTTTAGTCCCTTCAGTAGTTCCTATACCTGTCATGTTTCTTGGATTATTTACAAGTGGTATTCAAGCTCTTATTTTTGCAACGTTAGCCGCGGCTTATATAGGTGAATCCATGGAGGGTCATCATTGACTAGTTTTCGAAATAGTCTTTTTTTTTTAGCTTATCCCAATTCATGCATGGTTCAAGATAATCTGCTTGGTTGGAGAACATAATAGATATAAATACGTATGAATATATGACCTAGAGTCGTAGGAGAGAAGATGAACGATATTACGGAATTGTAAAAAAAAAAAAAAGGGATGGGTTGGGGAGGTCACACTAGATGTATGTAATGTCTATAAGTCTAGCCGCTTTTTGTGTGGGTTTCGAGGAATGATTCTATAATCCGATTCAATATAAAATGTGGCCAGTTTACGTTATGGAAGAAAGAAATGTATATGTAATATGTATATGTAATATTAGATATTCACTAGTTATATAGTCCTATCTATATATAAATAGAAGTCCTTATGCCTTACCTATATACTAACTAACTATATATATATCTAACTATATGCTATATATATGTAATATATATAGCATATAGATAGCAATATATATAGCAAAATAAATAAAAAAAATATATATATATGTATTGATATACATATTGATATCGTTATATTGATATATTGATATCGTTGATATCGATCATATTGATATCCATTGCATATATTGATGATTGCATATATTGATGATTGCATATATTGATTTGATTGCATATATTGATTTGATTGCAGTTTACTGCATTTAGATTAGATGGATTACAAGATAAGTCAAGTCCTTTCTTCTGTTTCATTTGTGATTGTGGATTGGATGAAAAAACAGATGAACTCAAGGATATAGAAGAGTAAAGAACGAAGGATGGAATGAAAGAATGGTTGGAAAGAAAGAAATGCAATAACTAGAGCCGTATGTATATGGATTTACAAAAACTTCATCATGGGTAGAAACAAAAAACGAGATATCGAAGTAGTTCTGACGATTCAGTAATATTATCATTAGTTTTTAGTTACTCCGACCCAATAGATCTTAATGATCAAACTTAATGATAAAATTAAGTAATAATTCATTGGTTGATTGTATCATTAACCATTTTTTTTTTTTTTTTGTGCGAGGAACTTACCATGAATCCACTGATTTCTGCCGCTTCCGTTATTGCTGCTGGATTGGCTGTAGGACTTGCTTCTATTGGACCCGGAGTTGGTCAAGGTACTGCTGCAGGCCAAGCTGTAGAGGGTATTGCGAGACAACCAGAAGCAGAGGGTAAAATACGAGGTACTTTATTGCTTAGTCTAGCTT